TCAAATAGAGTATTAGAACGGAAAAATCCATTGGATAATGAACTATTGGTTCTAAGCAATCTCTGGCAATGAATCAACAATTCGAAATGCTTTTCTTTCGTATTCTTGATAAACCAGCGTTTATATATAGATGTAGGAAGATCTGCTTGAGAAGTAAGAAGCCCCCTTGACATCTTTTCATCTGCAAAGAATTCTCGATGTGAAAACACAGAGACAAAAGACTGATCTTTGAATAGGAAAAAGAGTGGATCCGCAGGGTCCCAAATGAATTGGCTTATTCGAAAAAAGCCTTGTTCTTTGGAAGATCTATTTCGTGTCTGGTACTGCATAGTTCCACCCTGTAACAACTCTGAATCATTTTCTTGAAGCCCATCCTCTTCATCATAAATGATCCGCTTGCCCCGAAATGACTCAGCCCAATAGGCAAATCCCAATTCATGGGGCCTTTCGATACAATCAAATAGAAAGCCCCAAGGGCGCCATATTCTAGGAGCCCAAACTATGTGATTGAAAAAATCCTCCTCTATCTGTTGCAGGTCGAGTACTCCTCCCCCTTCTTCAAACTCCGATTGATATTTTTCATAGAGAAATCTTTGATCAACGATAGAACAAGATCCATTTTGAATCCTATTTAATGGATTCCTTGGTTCGGGCCGAAGAAGCAATGTCACTCGATCATTATCAAACTGACTACAATCTTTTTCTGTCCGTGAGGATCCCAGCAGAGCGCCTTCTACTTCTAATAGGCCATGAACTAGATCAGAATTATTCTCAACGAGTCCATAAGAAGTGATCCCATTTTTTTCATCAGGTCCGGGTAGAGACCAAAGGTCTTGAGCAACCGATCCGGCAGAACAACTCAAAAGATAAAGAAGTATCGTTAATTTCTTCATGCTCGTTCCAAGTTCGAAATACCATTTGTACAAATAAGAATCCCCCTCGTTACAAGATTTCTTCTTCATATAGATAGTTATAGGATCTATGGAGCAATTACTTAAAAGTACATTTTGTGAAACAGCCCTTCCTATCTGATAGAGAAGGATCTCATGATCCTGAACCGATCTTACCTGAGATCGCAAATCCCAAGTTTGTCTATGAAGAGCGGATCTAATTATATTAGTGTCTATAATGGATTTTTTTTGTATAATACTAATCGATAAGGCCTCATTGGTAAGTGCTACAAGATTTCGTACATTGAAACCCATAGTTATGGACCCTAATCCATTAGTATGGAATATTTTCTTTTCCAAGTGAAATCCCCTAGTATATGAAAGAGTGAAAAAGTGCTTTCGTTGGTGTGGAATAAGAAACCTTCGTATCTTAATGCATGTATTTAATTTATTCGGAGCTATTAGAGCGGGATCTACTTTTTGGGGAATATGAGTCGAAGCAATAACAAGAATATTTCTAGTGGAACATCTTTCACAATCCCTGGAGAGATAGTTCACTAATAGACCGAGGGATAAGTAATTCGACTCATTCACATCCAGATCATGAATGTTTGGAATCCATATTATGCAAGGAGACATTGCTTTTGCTAATTCGAATTGAAAGGTGATATAAAATTGGTCTATTTCTGGCATCATATCCATAGTTAGCGTATTCATCATAGTTAGAAGTTCCAGCTCCATATCAAGGTCACGGTCGATATCGTCACTATCGTCATTATCATCATTATCATCACTATCATCAATAAGAAAACCCTTAGGCTTATTATCCAGGAACTTGTTCAGAAATACTGTAATGAAAGGAACATAGGAGTTTGTCGCTAGGTATTTGACCAAATAGGATCGTCCAGTTCCTATAGAACCTATCACTAAAATACCCCTAGGGAGGGGTAGGGCTAAGTGGAGTGAAAAAGGTTTTCCATGAGATGGGAAATGAAAACTATTAGCCCCCCACCGGGTTTGTGGATAAGTAATTGTCTGATAATGAGCAAGGAATATCCGTCTTTCTGCTAAACAGGATGTATTGAACCCATAATTCATTAGATACTTTTTATGAATGTCAACTAAGTATCGTAAGTAAATTACTCCCGGTTGTTCAATCATTTGATAACCAGAGTTATTCTTCGATAAATGATCACTATGAATCAGACTCAATAGAATTTGATCAATCCTTTTTTCTGTCGTTAAGGTAGAGAACTGAACCAAGAAGTCTCTTTCTTTATCATCAATCGAATCACTGTTCGAGACCCAGGATTCTATTTTATCATCAATCCAATCATCATTCACGTTTTTTATTTTTCTTATCAACGAATAGATCGCTTTGCTTGTATGACTTAGATGTCTCGTATTTCTAGAAAAAGCGATTCGATTGATGGGATTTGGTATGATACTTATAAGATCGATGAGATTCAAATATTTCTTCTTAGAACGTATTGATTTGACCCGATAAGCGGGACCACCACCCCATAGCATGTTGCCACCATAAGCAAAACCCCGTATTTCTTCTAGAGAATCTCCTAATTGTTCCAGAGCAACTACAAAGAGATTCTTTA